AGTTTCGTGTTGGACGCAGTACTCATACTGGAAATTTGGATCAAGGATTCCTCTATCAATCGTCATCTACTTCAGAGATCCTTTCTGAAACATTTTTCAAATACAAAAGTTTAGTATCTTCCCAAGAATGAGTGAATTTAGGCAGGATGTTTTTCTCTTGTACAGAATAACAAACGGCGGGTCAGGTACATTAAAAAAAAAATTTCATCGTAAATGCGAAATCCTTATTCAAATGAAAATTCGGGAGAGATTCAAAAAAAAGATGCAGGGTCGTTTGTCCGCCTGGCTAGTCAAGCATGAACTAGTTCATAGATCTTTGGGCTTTGATTATCAAGGAATCGAAACTTTACAAATAAAACCCGAGGATTGGCACTCCATTGCTGTCATTTCATATGTATCTGGTTACAATTATTTACGCTCCCAGTGTGCCTATGATGTAGCACCTGGGGGACTGTTAGCTAGTGTGTATCATCTTACGAGAATACAGTCTGGTTTGGATCAACCAGAAGAGGTATGCATAAAAGTATTTGTCCCAAGGAGCCATCCTAGAATTCCGTCGGTTTTCTGGATTTGGAAAAGTTCAGATTTTCAAGAACGGGAATCCTATGATATGTTGGGAATCTCTTATGAGAATCATCCACACCTGAAACGTATTTTGATGCCTGAAAGCTGGATAGGATGGCCCTTACGGAAGGATTATATTGCGCCTAATTTCTATGAAATACAAGACGCTCTTTGAATATGAATCTTCACTTCTACGCCTACAGACATTCAAGGAATCTTTTTCTATTCTGTTCTAGATCAAAGAGATTCATTGGATTTTCATGCGTATTATAGATGGCCTCAATTAAAAAGAGAGTTTCATTATAATTTTCCAATTTGGAAGATCTTTCTTTCGGGGGAGCGGGGCTACTAAAATGAACAAAAAAAGAGTTATGTACCACGAACTTTGTACCGCGCACAGCACTTAGATGGGCTCTCAAAAGTCACGTAGGAGGGAATAAAAACGAAAGAAAGGAAAAGGGGTTGCTGAGATTCTATTTGGACTATATCGGAAATGAATCTTGCCTATTCCCAACTATCCACTCCTTAAAACCGGACTGTTGGGTTTTCAAACAACTAACTTTACTTTTTGGATATGAAGGATTTATATTTTTTGTTTGAATGAGAAGAGGCATCATAGAAACAAAGAAAAAAGAAGCCGAAACAGCATCGAATTCTTTTCCTATCTACAAAAAGATAGGGAGGTATATCTCTAGACACCTAGATGGAGAAGTTATGGTTCGTGGTCTAGACTATTAACCAATATGTCTGATGATCCATATCGAATTTTTATGAGTATCTATTAGTAACTCCATGCCAGGAACCAGATTTGAACTGGTGACACGAGGATTTTCAGTCCTCTGCTCTACCAGCTGAGCTATCCCGACCCTGCCCGACATATTATGCCCATCCTACTCGATGGATTAGGTCTCTGTCAATTCAAATGACAGAGAATCAAAAAGCATTACAAATTACAAAGTCTTACCCAGGGAATTTCTGAGATCTTCAACAAGAATACTTTGTAGGTTTCATTGAATTAAGAATCATGAATATGTACTGTGAATGATTCAAACGGGGGTTCCTTACTCAGAGATGTTCTTTTGTACGTATATCGTACATCTCAAGGACTTATGATAACGGAGGAGCATTTCTGCTCCAATCCAGTTGGCAAAGTGTGGTAAAGTGTAGAGTGAATCAAAAAATATCGTGGAATGGAACCGCTGATGAAAAAGAGGATAGAGTTAGGGGGATGGGCCTTTTGTTTAGTGTGATTGGGGATAGAGGGACTTGAACCCTCACGATTTCTAAAGTCGACGGATTTTCCTCTTACTATAAATTTCATTGTTGTCGGTATTGCTATTGACATGTAGAATGGGACTCTATCTTTATTCTCGTCCGATTAATCAGTTCATCTATCAGACTATGGAGTGAATGATTTGATCACGGAATTTGTGGGGATCGATTCACAATAATGCTTCCATTTTTCATCTAAAAAAAAGAAGGATTCGGGGAGGAATTAATATGAATCGTTTGATTATTTCAGTATACGTATGTATCTAGGTTCATCCTTCCTCCCTTCCTTGGAAAGATTCCTCTAGCAACGCAGTCTACCCCATTCGTTAGAAGATCTTCCGTTGAGTCTCTGCACCTATCCTTTATTTTTCCTGAAAACAGGATTTGGCTCAGGATTGCCCATTTTTGATTCCAGGGTTTCTCTGAATTTGAAAGTTTTCACTTAGTAGGTTTCCATACTAAGGCTCAATCCAATCAAGTCCGTAGCGTCTACCAATTTCGCCATATCCCCTTTTTTGTTTTGAAACTAGGATCCCCTTCCCCCTCTTTCTTTTATTTCTCGTTTTTCTTTCATTTTTGTTTATACCGTAACCTTTTAATTCATTAGATTCGATAGGATTCTCTATCTAAAACTCTAAAAAGTTTATCCGTTTAGTTTACTCCTATTTGATTTCTTATGTATCTTATCTATCGGAGAACAGGTATTTTGGCCAATCAGAAATGATTCTAGCATTGATGAATCCGCAATTCAACATGGATGGATCTATACCACAGAATATATACCTCTCTTCTTCTCACTTTGAGGGTGCCGTTTTTAATACTTAAACGGTCGATTCCTTGTTGTCTTATCGCTCTGAATGAAACCAGAGGAATGTCTCATTTTTTTTCTGTTCTGTATTGTATCCTTATTATATAATTATCTTGATTCTTTATAATCATATAACATATAAATAGAAAAGAGAATCCTATAACTAAAAATGAAAACTAGAATCAATGAGACATCGAAAAGAGACATCGAAAATCAAAAGAAAAATTCGATTGATTTTGATTTGATTTCAATTGAAAAAGGATATAAAATTCTATTTGAGATTTCTTGTTAGAGAATATTCATTCTGAATTCGATTTCTATATGCTATAATGCTAGAGGATTTCTGAATAGCTAAGATCCTGGCAGTTTGCGGAATTCCTATGTAAAATTTCTGTTATGTGAGCCCGCTTAGCTCAGAGGTTAGAGCATCGCATTTGTAATGCGATGGTCATCGGTTCGATTCCGATAGCCGGCTTTTTTATTTGTTCGATTTTCTACTTTGAAACATGAATGTCTCCTTAACACCAAGGAATGGAATATTGAAAAGACTTCTTTAACCGTCTTTCAAAAAGTAACTGATCGAGTATGTCGTAAGAACTTCCAACTATGAATAAAAAAAAAAAAGCTTTGAGCACTTAGTAGCAAATCAAGAAAAGTGTTCTTAACTTGCTATATATACCAAAGAGTCTGAATATTGATACAATTCATCGCATTCTTCTTTGTAGTACAGTACTTCAGTAGATTTTGCTTCGTTTATCATTTAGTTCAGTCTTAATTTAGTCAATTACATTTGCAATAAAAAAGGAGTCTTTATGTCTCGTTACCGAGGGCCTCGTCTCAAAAAAATAAAACGTCTGGGGGCTTTACCGGGACTAACTACTAAACGCCCCCCCGCACCCGATCGTCAAAAGAGAAAGAACAACAAAAAATCTCAATATCGGAGTCGTCTAGAGGAAAAACAAAAATTGCGTTTTCATTATGGTCTGACAGAGCGACAATTACTTAAATACGTTCGGATCGCTAGCAAAACCAAAGGATCAACAGGTCAGGTTTTACTACAATTACTTGAAATGCGTTTGGATAACATAATTTTTCGATTGGGTATGGCTTCGACCATTCCTGGGGCCCGACAATTAGTTAATCATAGACATATTTTAGTTAATGGTTGTCTAGTAGATATCCCAAGTTATCGCTGCAAACCCCGAGATATTATTACAACGAAGGATGAACAAAAAACTAGAGCTCTCATTCAAAATTCTCTTGCTTCATCCTCCCAGAAGAAATTGCCAGAACATTTGACTCTTCACTCATCCCAATATAAAGGATTAGTCAAGCAAATAATAGCTCGTCGTCGGGTTGGTTTGAAAATCGAAGAGTTGCGAGTTGTAGAATATTATTCCCGTCAAACTTGAACCTAACTAAAAGAACAAAGCTTCGGAAACTTTGGACCCCTTTTTGACAAAATAAATCGACCTAAGATAGGGGAGTTCCTAGTTATGTATCATAGATCGGCGGGGATATTTTCATTCCTTGGCCGCTCTTTCCAGTATTTTTCCGTACTAAAAAAATGAGTAATCAAGAATTTATATCAAAGAAAGAGCCCTTTGCTGGAAGTATTCAATTTGATTTGATACATTGTGGTCAATTAAGGTTCGTAAATTCCGTGAAGGGACGGAGAGAGAGGGATTCGAACCCTCGGTAAACAAAAGCCTACATAGCAGTTCCAATACTACGCCTTGGACCGCTCGGCCATCTCTCCAAAAAATATGATGTTCTGATTATGGCCTCTAAACCCGGTAAATCCCAAATTCGAAATTACCTATTGTAATCCATATACACACACAACTACTCTCATCCATGGAGCATTTACGGTCAATGACTAGAATTAGACTACGGATAACTAATTGTTGGATAACTAATTGTTGGATAACTAATTGTTCGATTCTACTGTTGGGAGCACTGATCTACCGGACCAACCTCATCCAAGCACTAAATAATTTTAGAGTTATACTGATACGAATAGGAAAAAGAATGAAACTCTTGTGGGTACTGATCCAACGGGTCAATCCCATCCTACCGTTCACAAGGGTCTTACTATTTTTATTTTCGCGAAGATTTCTCATTCTTCTATTTTTATTTTTTTTAGGAACGTTCTGCGTTTTGGTTGCCCCACAACCTAAGAGTCTCTTAAACGTCACTAGGACTCTGCCTTCGGAAGTCAGGTACTTTCGGAAACAGGATTCCCGTCAAGTCCGCGGGATAGTTCGGCCCATCAATATCCGGATGGACCGGCGGATCGCAATCCAGCCGAAGGATTGCTTGCATCCGCTATACAACCGGAACATCCAGGAGGGTCCTCTCGATCCGCCAGACCAGTCCCAGATTCTATGGGAGCAAAACCGTTTGCTCGCCTCAGAGCTGGCACGACAAAAACAGAACTATAGCCAAGTGGTCGGCTTAGCCGCGCTATGTATATATAATCTCCAAAGAAATCTCATAAGCTCTCGGGATTCATACCGAGAGCTCTCTCTAAGATCAACCTCAACGATCCAGGAGTTGGAGAGCCGGGTTTCCTGGTTCCAGGAAACTGAAAATGCTGTCACTTTGCAATACGAAAACAACTTCCGACTGCAGGAAACTAATAACCGCCTCCAGGTCCTCGTAAGTGATTTGATCATAGAAAAACGTGAAGTAGAAATATTAGCCTACACGCTAAACGAGCAAAAACAGAAGCTAGAAACGACCAATCAAATTTTTTCGAATTTTTTTATAGAAAACGACGATGAGAACATAAAAATTACTCAAAAACTTGCCATTGAACAATACCTTGCCGGTGAAACTATGTGTAGCAACGAAGACACGTAACCAAGAGAGAAAAATAGAAAAGGTTTTTCTCAAAGTAAAAAAAAGACTCGGGGGATAAAAAAAACCTGTATGTTTTTTTATCCCCCGAGTCTTTTTTTTATGTGATTTCGTACTGTCCAATTCCTTTGTTTGTAGGATTCTTATCCTACGAGAGGTAATGAGAAGAATTAGGGAGTGGATTGTGAACTATGCCTAGATCACGGATAAATGGAAATTTTATTGATAAGACCTCTTCAATTGTAGCTAATATCTTATTACGAATAATTCCGACAACTTTAGGAGAAAAAGAGGCATTTACCTATTACAGAGATGGTGCGATTTGATTCTTTTTATTTATTTACCATTCTCCGTCTTACGAGCGAATAAAGGCACATGATTTGGGATCGAACGAAAAAGATTATTCTATTTTTATATATTATCTGAATCTGAAAAGAAACCTGAAAGAAACCTACGCTTCATGAAGGTGAAGTTTGGAAATCGAACAATTCCTTCTATCGTGTATCCCCGAGTGATGCAGCCTCAGATGCTTTCATTTTCAATTTGAGTATTGAGCGAAAGGTTTCACCTATAGGTTCTTACAAGTCAATCCTACTTCACTAATACCAATAGGCGGCATAGAGGAAGAAGCACTACACCTAGGAATCAACAACAAGAAAACTTTAGTTAGAACTTACTCCCTTTTCCTTAATCGGGATCAGGACTAACAAACAAGAGTGGTTGGGACAACAAACATCCATCTCGTTCGTACTTTGGATACCCGTAGAACCAGCGAAGTCCGTTGAAGTGACTCATTCCTGTAAATAGGAGGCGTTGAGGACAAAGAAATTGTTGGAGTTACCTTTTCTATCTACCACCAATACGCTGGATGTTAAGAAAAGACCTCTTGCAGGAAGGCTGGCTAGAGATTTCTTGTAAAAATACTAGCCCCTCTCAGTTCATAAAATAAGAATCTTGCAATATCTTTTTTTTTTTTTGATTCCAGGGATTCTTACCATTCATTATGTACAGAAGGGAGGAGCCGTATGAGATTGAAATCTCACGTACGGTTCTGGAACGGGGATTATTTGACTAGTAATGAACAACCGTAACGGATGTCAGCTCAATCCGAAGGAAATTATGCGGAAGCTTTACATAATTATTATGAAGCTACGCGACTCGAAATTGATCCCTATGATCGAAGTTATATACTCTATAACATAGGCCTTATCCACACAAGCAATGGAGAACATACGAAAGCTTTGGAATATTATTTCCGGGCACTCGAACGAAACCCATTTTTACCACAAGCTTTTAATAATATGGCCGTGATCTGTCATTACGTGCGACTATCTCCACTATAGAAAGAGGGAAAGAAAGATCCAATCCGCCAGTCAATACTAGAACGAAATATAGGCTTTCTACATATTTATCGTACAAAGCAACGATTTTTATTAGCTGTAGCAAAGAAAGAGACTTCATAGAAGCCAAAATAGGAAGAAATAGATATGCCTATAAGACTAGATTCTATGGATAAAAGCTCTAATTGAATTGATGGGGGAAGCACCGTAAAGATCAATTAGCAAGGGTTTTGGCCGATACAATACGAACTGCTTTCCTTATGTCATGATATGAGATAAAAATTAGGAATCCACTTATGTAATAGAGTCGATCCACTAAGGTATTCAGCAGCGGTGTAGTATCAGATCCCAAAGAGAGTAAGGCCGTTCTTTCTTCTCGAGGAAAGAAATTCTTTTTCAAAGATTCTATAGAAATTTCGATATGAAATCGAGATAGTTACCTTTCAGAAAATGCTAATGATAGCAGAGATAAGAGATAGATGTCTATGCTTCATTTTTCTGAAGGTGGGAAAAAAGAAAAAACTGAATTCGAAATGAAATCCCAATTCACGTTTGAAGCTCATGGAAATGTATATAATTAACCTCTTCTGGATAACCCGAGAAACTAAAATGGGATTGATTTTAGTTAGTCTAGGGGAGATTAATAGGGAGATT